TTAATCTTAATGAAAGGACATCAATTCAAATCCTGGATTTTCGAATTGAGAGAAATCAAGAATTCTCACTATTTCTTAGATTCATGGACCCAATTGAATTCAGTGGTATCTTTCATTCACATTTTTTTCCATCAAGAACGTTTTATAAAACTCTTGGACTCCCGAATTTGGAGTATCCTACTTTCACGCAATTCACATTTACAGAGTTCAACAAGGAATCGATATTTCACGATCAAGGGTGTACTACTATTTGTAGTAGCGGTCCTTATATATCGTATTAACAATCGAAAGATGTTCGAAAGAAAAAATCTCTATTTGACAGGACTTCTTCCTATACCTATGAATTTCATTGGACCCAGAAATGATACATTGGAAGAATCTTTTGGGTCTTCCAATATCAATAGGTTAATTGTTTCGCTCCTGTATCTTCCAAAAGGAAAAAAGATCTCTGAGAGCTGTTTCCTGGATCCAAAAGAGAGTACTTGGGTTCTCCCAATAACTAAAAAGTGTATCATGCCTGAATCTAACTGGGGCTCGCGATGGTGGAGGAATTGGCTCGGAAAAAAGAGGGATTCTAGTTGTAAGATATCTAATGAAACCGTCACTGGAATTGAGATCTCATTCAAAGAGAAAGATATCAAATATCTGGAGTTTCTTTTTGTATATTATATGGATGATCCGATCCGCAAGGACCATGATTGGGAATTGTTTGATCGTCTTTCTCCGAGGAAGAGGCAAAACATAATCAACTTGAATTCGGGACAGCTATTCGAAATCTTAGTGAAAGACTGGATTTGTTATCTCATGTTTGCTTTTCGTGAAAAAAAAGCAATTGAAGCAGAGGGTTTCTTCAAACAACAAGGAGCTGGGTCAACTATTCAATCAAATGATATAGAGCAAGTTTCCCACCTCTTCTCGAGAAACAAGTGGGCTCTCTCTTTGCAAAATTGTGCTCAATTTCATATGTGGAAATTACGCCAAGATCTCTTCTTTAGTTGGGGGAAGAATCCGCACGAATCGGATTTTTTGAGGAACATATCGAGAGAGAATTGGGTTTGGTTAGACAATGTGTGGTTGGAAAACAAGGATCGGTTTTTTAGCAAGGTACGGAATGTATCGTCAAATATTCAATATGATTCCACAAGATCTAGTTTCGTTCAAGTAATGGATTATAGCCAATTGAAAGGATCTTCTGATCGACCCAGAGATCATTTTGATTCCATTAGTAATGAGGATTCAGAATATCACACATTGATCAATCAAAGAGAGATTCAACAACTAAAAGAAAGATCGATTCTTTGGGATCCTTCCTTGCTTCAAACGGAACGAACAGAGATAGAATCATACCTATTCCCTAAATGCCTTTCTGGATATTCCTCAATGTCCCGGCTATTCACGGAACGTGAGAAGCAGATGAATAATCATCTGCTTCCGGAAGAAATCGAAGAATTTATTGGGAATCCTACAAGATCCATTCGTTCTTTTTTCTCTGACAGATGGTCAGAGCTTCATCTGGGCTCGAATCCTACTGAGAGGTCCACTAGAGATCAGAAATTCTTGAAGAAAGAACAAGATGTTTCTTTTGTACCTTCCAGGCGATCGGAAAATAAAGAAATAGTTAATATATTCAAGATAATTACGTATTTACAAAATACCGTCTCAATTCATCCTATTTCATCAGATCCGGGATGTGATATGGTCCCGAAGGATCAACTGGATATGGACAGTTCCAACAAGATTTCATTCTTGAACAAAAATAAATTTTTTTATTTATTTCATCTATTCCATGACCGGAACAGGGGGGGATACACGTTACACCACAATTCTGAATCAGAAGATAGATTTCAAGAAAGGGCAGATCTATTCACTCTATCAATAACCGAGCCGGATCTGGTATATCATAAGGGATTTGCCCTTTCTATTGATTCCTACAGATTGGATCAAAAACAATTCTTGAATGAGGTATTCGACTCCAGGGATGAATCGAAAAAGAAATCTTTATTGGTTCTACCTCCTATTTTTTATGAAGAAAATGCATCTTTTTATCGAAGGATCAGAAAAAAATGGGTCCGGGCCTCCTGCGGGAATGATTTGGCGGATCCAAAAACAGTGGTATTTGCTAGCACCAACATAACGGAGGCGGTCAATCAATATAGATTGATCCGAAATCTGATTCAAATCCAATATAGCACCTATGGGTACATAAGAAATTTATTGAATCGATTCTTTTTAATGAATAGATCCGATCGCAACTTAGAATACGGGATTCAAGGGGATCAAATAGTAAATGATAATCTGAATCATATAACTATAATGAAATATACGATCAACCAACATTTATCAAATTTGAAAAAGAGTCAGAAGAAATGGTTCGATCCTCTTATTTTTATTTCTCGAACCGAGAGATCCATGAATCGGGATCCTAATGCATATCGATACAAATGGTCCAATGGGAGCAAGAATTTACAGGAACATTTCATTTCTGAGCAGAAGAGCCATT